CATCAATGCATGGTGTTCTTCGACTGATTGTTACTCTCGATGGTGAAGATGTTATTGATTGCGAACCCATATTAGGGTATTTACACAGAGGAATGGAAAAAATTGCGGAAAACAGAAGTATTATACAATACTTGCCTTATGTAACACGATGGGATTATTTAGCTACTATGTTTACAGAAGCAATAACGGTAAATGCACCAGAATTCTTGGAGAATATTCAAATACCCCAAAGAGCAAGCTATATTAGAGTAATTATGTTAGAATTGAGCCGTATAGCTTCTCATTTGTTATGGCTTGGACCTTTTATGGCGGATCTCGGGGCACAGACTCCTTTTTTCTACATTTTTAGAGAGAGAGAATTGATATATGATCTATTTGAAGCTGCTACAGGTATGCGAATGATGCATAATTACTTTCGCATCGGAGGGGTAGCTGCCGATCTCCCTTATGGATGGATGGATAAATGTTTAGATTTCTGTGATTATTTTTTACAAGGAGTTGTTGAATATCAACAACTTATTACACGGAATCCTATTTTTTTAGAACGAGTTGAAGGAGTCGGTTTTATTAGCGGAGAAGAAGCTGTAAATTGGGGCTTATCGGGACCAATGTTACGAGCTTCTGGAATACAATGGGATCTTCGTAAAATCGATCCTTATGAGTCTTACAATCAATTCGATTGGAAAGTCCAATGGCAAAAAGAAGGAGATTCGTTAGCTCGCTATTTAGTACGAGTCGGCGAAATGAGGGAATCCACAAAAATTATTCAACAGGCTCTAGAGAAAATTCCTGGAGGACCTTATGAGAATTTAGAAGCCCGACGCTTTAAGAAAACAAAGAATCCCGAATGGAATGATTTTGAATATCGATTTCTTGGTAAAAAACCTTCGCCCAATTTTGAATTATCAAAGCAAGAGCTTTATGCAAGAGTAGAAGCTCCAAAAGGCGAATTAGGAATTTATCTGGTAGGAGATGATAGTCTTTTCCCCTGGAGATGGAAAATTCGTCCACCGGGTTTTATTAATTTGCAAATTCTTCCTCAGCTAGTTAAAAAAATGAAATTGGCTGATATCATGACAATATTAGGTAGTATAGATATCATTATGGGGGAAGTTGATCGTTGAAATGATAATAGATAGGGTAGAGGTAGAAACTATCAATTCTTTTTCAAAATCGGAATTATTAAAAGAAATCTACGGACTTATATGGATTCTACCCATTTTGGCCCTCCTACTGGGAATCACAATAGAAGTACTCGTAATTGTGTGGTTAGAAAGAGAAATATCCGCATCGATACAACAACGTATTGGTCCTGAATATGCTGGCCCCCTGGGACTGCTTCAAGCTATAGCAGATGGAACTAAACTACTTTTAAAAGAGGATATCCTCCCATCCCGAGGAGATATTCCTTTATTTAGCATTGGTCCCTCTATAGCAGTCATATCCATTTTATTAAGTTTTTTAGTTATCCCTTTGGGATATCGTTTTGTTTTAGCTGATCTTAGTATTGGTGTTTTTTTATGGATTGCGATTTCAAGTATTGCTCCTATTGGTCTTCTCATGGCAGGATATAGCTCAAATAATAAATATTCTTTTTCAGGCGGTCTACGAGCGGCTGCTCAATCTATTAGTTATGAAATACCATTAACTTTTTGTGTACTAGCAATATCTCTACGTGTGATTCGTTAAAATAGGATCTTTTTCCTCTAAAATACATTGAATGCTTATCTTCCTTTGCTTATTCTGTATTCGCGTTGGTAAGTTAAACTCGATAGCTATATGAGTGAAACAAAACAGCTTATTAATTTGTAGTAAAAATAAAAAATCTCATTTCCTACGTACAAGAAAAAAGTTCAAGTAAACATAAGCAGTGTAAACTCTTTACCCCAAGGTTGAGATTGTTTAATTAGTCATCATATCTTGAAGCGGGTAAGAATAAAGGATTTGCGATATGGAATTCCATTACTAGAATATTTCGAGTTATTACTATAATTTAAACTTATAACCATAAGGCAATCCATCAAAAGTTAGTGAGGGATTAGGAACACTAAATTACATACAGGATTAGTAATGAGAGAATCTAAATCATTAGACATTTTTCCTCATAAAAGGAATCATAATAAGGACTTGAAATTGGTGGAAATGATCAAGCAGTACTTTCTTCAGATTCCGGTCTAGAGTATGTTCCCATTCACTTGTTAAGGAAATGGCTATCAAGAACGAATTAACCCTTTATTGTTTTTTTTTAAGTATACCCCTCCCGGGGAAAGAAGAATAGGACAAAAGATATGGAATACAATACAAAAAAGGATCTTTATTTATTCTTTCCTTCCTTTATCCCTATTCATAGAGAATTCCTCGTGAACTAATGCCAAATTCTTTCCATTTATTAATTGCTATAACGAGTGATTTATTCCAATATTAAGTTATTACCGAACAAAGAAAAATTCTATTATATAAAGGATGAGATCAATTCGGAAGCGCTTTTTTGTTATTCTAGCAGACGTAATTGCTTTGGTCTAATTTTGGGCTTTCCAATCAATTTTATCTTACCTAATTCTATCTATGCCCAGGGGATAATACCGAAACAAAACAATCCTTTCCTTTTTTCTGATCATAGAGGAGCCGTATGAAACTAAGGTTTCATGTACGGTTTTGGAATAGCGGTGGGAATTGTTATGTTATCATCGACTATGATTATCTAATAGTTCAAGTACAGTTGATATAGTTGAAGCACAGTCCAAATATGGTTTTTTTGGATGGAATCTTTGGCGTCAGCCTATAGGTTTTCTAGTTTTTCTAATTTCTTCTTTAGCAGAATGTGAAAGATTACCTTTTGATTTACCAGAAGCGGAAGAAGAATTAGTAGCAGGTTATCAAACCGAATATTCTGGTATTAAATATGGTTTATTTTATCTTGTTTCTTACCTAAATTTATTAGTTTCCTCTTTATTTGTAACTGTTCTATACTTAGGCGGGTGGAATTTATCTATTCCCTATATATCCTTTTTTGGATTTTTCCAAATGAATAAAATAATTGGAATTTTGGAAATGGTAATAGGTATCTTTATTACATTAACTAAAGCTTATTTATTTCTCTTCATTTCTATCTCAATAAGATGGACTTTACCCAGGATGAGAATGGATCAGTTATTAAATCTTGGATGGAAATTTCTTTTACCTATTTCTCTGGGCAATCTCTTATTAACAACTTCTTCTCAACTAGTTTCACTATAAATAAGAATACAATAACAGTAAGAATATTTTCAACACAAAAGTTCTCTCAAACAAGAGAAAGAAACATACCTTTTTCATATATAGATTTAGAATATGTTCCCTATGCTAACTGGGTTCATTAGTTATGGTCAACAAACAATACGCGCTGCAAGATACATTGGTCAAGGTTTAATAATTACCTTATCCCACACAAATCGTTTACCTATAACGATTCACTACCCTTATGAAAAATCAATTACATCAGAGCGTTTCCGGGGGCGAATACACTTTGAATTTGATAAATGTATTGCTTGTGAAGTATGTGTTCGCGTATGCCCGATAGATCTACCCCTTGTGGATTGGAGATTTGAAAAGGATATTAAAAGAAAACAATTGCTTAATTATAGTATTGATTTCGGAGTTTGTATATTTTGTGGTAATTGTGTTGAATACTGTCCCACAAATTGTTTATCAATGACTGAAGAATATGAACTTTCTACTTATGATCGTCATGAATTGAATTACAATCAAATTGCTTTGAGTCGGTTACCAATCTCCATAATGGGAGATTACACAATTCAAACAATTAGGAATTCGCCTCAAAGTAAAATAGACGAAGAAAAATCTTGGAATTCCAGAACGATTACGGATTACTAGGTATTAGGATTTTTTTATTAGAAAAATCCATTTTTACTAATTCTAACGAAAAAAGAATAACTACTGCTTAACAACTTATATGCATATACAAAAAAATATCCTAATACCTTTTTCCTTCCTTGAATCTTTTAGTTTTAGTCAGTTCATGAAAAATTTTATACTAGAAATTTCTTCTTATCCATAATGGATTTACCTGGACCAATACATGAAATTCTTGTGCTATTTGGGGGATTTGTTCTTCTACTAGGAGGTCTAGGAGTAGTATTACTTACCAACCCAATTTATTCTGCCTTTTCGCTGGGATTAGTTCTTGTTTGTATATCCTTATTCTATTTTTTATTAAATTCCTACTTTGTAGCTGTCGCACAACTTCTTATTTATGTGGGAGCCATAAATGTCTTGATCATATTTGCTGTAATGTTTGTAAACGGCTCAGAGTGGTCTAAAGATAAGAATTATTGGACTATTGGAGATGGGTTTACTTTACTCCTTTGTATAACTATTCCTTTTTCACTAATGACTACTATCCCAGATACGTCGTGGTATGGAATTCTTTGGACTACAAGATCAAACCAAATAGTAGAACAGGGTCTCATAAATAACGTTCAACAAATTGGGATTCATTTAGCAACCGATTTTTATCTTCCGTTTGAACTCATTTCCCTAATTCTTCTAGTTTCTTTAATAGGTGCAATTACTATGGCTCGACAATAAGAAATACTTAGAATGAGTCAAAATTCTTAGAATTTCAAATATAAATAACTAAAGAATCACAATTTTGATTTAGTAAAACCCATCTACTGCCAACACAACAAATACCTTCTTTTCTCTTTTGTTGTGTAATTATTCTATTCTAATTAATTGAATCGGTTCAATTCTTGTCCTCATATTGAAATGAATCGAGATTGATAAGGAGTTAGTTAATGATGTTTGAGCATGTACTTTTTTTGAGTGTCTATTTATTTTCGATTGGTATCTATGGATTGATCACAAGCCGAAACATGGTTAGAGCTCTAATATGTCTTGAACTTATACTGAATTCAATTAATCTAAATCTCGTAACATTTTCTGATCTATTTGATAGTCGCCAATTAAAAGGAGACATTTTCGCAATTTTTGTTATAGCCCTTGCGGCTGCTGAAGCAGCTATTGGACTATCCATTCTTTCTTCCATCCATCGTAACAGGAAATCAACTCGTATCAATCAATCCAATTTTTTGAATAATTAGACATGGAATCCTCTAAACAAAGGCGCATATATAATAATAAGAAACATTAAGATGAATAGAAATCGAATCTTATTTTCTTATTAGTGTTTAATAATATCCATTTTTTGAGTAGGTTATTTCAGAGTATTGTTTTTTACTTATTGAATATTGCATTTTTGCAATTCATTGATATTGCAATTTGAATATTGCAATAATTTATATTGAAAAGATTATAGCCAATTTATTGGCTAATTCGAATTAGTATGTAGAATTCGTATAATTATGACTGTTGAAGCCTTAAATTCAAGTCTCTTGGCTCTTTTCACGCTTTCTCACAAACGGATTACGAAATATATTGCATTATTTGTTAAAGTTTGGATAAACCATTGCTTCGTCTGGTGTCTACAATACATCTAATTTATATAGTACTAATTTCATTTTTACCAGATCGAAAATTTTTATGTTGAAAAGGAAAATTTAGAGATCCAATGTCACATTCTGTAAAAATTTATGATACATGTATAGGATGCACTCAATGTGTACGAGCTTGCCCAACTGATGTATTAGAAATGATACCTTGGGATGGATGTAAAGCCAAGCAAATTGCTTCCGCGCCGAGAACCGAAGATTGTGTGGGTTGTAAGAGATGCGAATCCGCCTGCCCAACGGATTTTTTAAGTGTCCGCGTTTATTTAGGGCCTGAAACAACCCGCAGCATGGCTCTATCTTATTGATACGTTACAAAAAACTCCACTTGAATCGTCTGATTCCTCTTTACCGAAGAAGCCTGTGCTCGAAATAATCGAGCATGGGCTTTTCTGGTCAAAACGTATCTTGTCTTTATTACTTTATCATGAATTATTTTCCTTGGTTAACAATACTTGTTGTTTTGCCGATATTTGCAGGTTCATTAATTTTCTTTTTACCTCATAAAGGAAATAAAATCGTTAGGTGGTATACTATAGCTATTTGTTTATTAGAATTCCTTCTAATGACTTATGCATTCTGTTATCATTTCCAATTGGAGGATCCCTTAATCCAATTAAAGGAGGATTCTAAATGGATAGATGTTTTCGATTTCCACTGGAGATTGGGAATCGATGGACTTTCATTAGGATCTATTTTATTGACAGGATTTATCACTACTTTAGCTACTTTAGCGGCTTGGCCGGTTACTCGGAATTCACAATTATTCTATTTCCTGATGCTAGCAATGTATAGCGGTCAAATAGGATTATTTTCTTCACGAGACCTTTTACTTTTTTTTATCATGTGGGAGTTAGAATTAATTCCTGTTTACTTACTTTTATCCATGTGGGGGGGAAAGAGGCGTCTGTATTCAGCTACCAAGTTTATTTTGTATACTGCAGGCGGTTCCATTTTTTTCTTAATTGGAGTTCTGGGTATGGGATTATATGGTTCCAATGAACCCGGATTAGATTTAGAAAGATTGATTAATCAATCATACCCTACAACATTAGAAATACTACTGTATTTTGGCTTCCTTATTGCTTATGCTGTCAAATTGCCGATTATACCTTTACATACGTGGTTACCAGATACCCATGGGGAAGCGCATTACAGTACATGTATGCTTTTAGCCGGAATTCTATTAAAGATGGGAGCATACGGATTGATTCGGGTCAATATGGAATTGTTACCGCATGCTCATTATCTATTTTCCCCCTGGTTGGTAATAATAGGAACGGTGCAAATAATCTATGCAGCTTCAACTTCTCTTGGTCAACGAAATTTCAAAAAAAGAATAGCCTACTCCTCCGTATCTCACATGGGTTTCATAATTATAGGAATTGGTTCCATAACCAACATTGGACTAAATGGAGCTATTTTACAAATATTATCTCATGGATTTATAGGTGCTACACTTTTTTTCTTGGCGGGAACGGCTTGTGATAGAATGCGTCTTGTTTATCTCGAAGAGCTGGGGGGAATATCTATCCCAATGCCAAAAATTTTTACCATGTTTAGTAGCTTTTCAATGGCTTCTCTTGCCTTGCCGGGAATGAGCGGTTTTGTTGCAGAATTAGTAGTATTTTTTGGACTAATTACTAGTCCTAAATTTATGTTAATGCCAAAAATGCTAATTACTTTTGTAATGGCAATAGGAATGATATTAACTCCTATTTATTTATTATCTATGTTACGACAGATGTTCTATGGATACAAGCTATTTCATGTTCCAAACAAAAATTTTGTAGATTCTGGACCACGGGAACTCTTTCTTTTAATCTGTATCTTTTTACCAGTAATAGGAATTGGTATTTATCCAGATTTTGTTCTCTCTCTATCCGTTGATAGGGTAGAGGTTCTATTATCCAATTATTATACTAAATAGGATTTTCTTTTTTTAACCAGTCCGCTCTATATTCCAGAGTGGAAAAATAAAAAATTCAGAAAAAAGTAAAAAAGTCTAATTAGATCTATCTCGAATTTTTGAGAACCCCTTGAACGTCTTTTCAAAGGGTTCTCAAATCAAACAAAAAAGGAAAAAACCTTTAGGCTTTATGTTATCTAATTATTTAGATGGTAATGTAAATGAACCGTAACTATGTAAACCTATTCCTAACAGATTGATACCAAAATAGCAGATCCAAATTATAAGAAATCCTATCGAAGCTACAAGTGCGGAATTCGTACCCTTCCAATTTGGATTTGTTCTACTATGTAAATATATTGCAAATATGGTCCAGGTAATAAATGCCCAAGTTTCCTTAGGATCCCAATTCCAATAGGATCCCCATGCCTCATTAGCCCATACTGCTCCACAAAGAATACCCACGGTTAAAAGAGTAAACCCTAGACTAATGACACGATAACTCCAAGAATCCAAACGCTCAGTTAATTGATATTTGTAATAATTTGGAAATACGGGAAAAGAGGTGTTTTTTAAAGCACTTCTTTTTGCATATAAATATTCCATCTCACTAAAGAAAAATGTTTTTCTTAAAACATTTTTCTTTAGTGAAAAGAAATCGAAAGAATTTCGAAATCTAATGATTAGAAGAGCGGCGGATAATAAGGATCCGCACAAAAGAGTTGCATAGCTTAGTAACATCATACTGACATGCATCATTAACCACTGAGATTGTAGAGCAGGTACTAGTATTGTGGATTGATGCATTTCAGTTAAAAGACCCGACGTGGCAAAGCCTTGCGTCAAAATAGTACTTGGCGTAGTTATTGTGCTTAAATCATTTTTCGAGTTCTGTATCTTAGGAATAGTATGAAGAATATACAGAGTCCATGAAAGAAAGATCAATGACTCATATAAATTACTTAATGGAAAATGTCCCGAAGAAACCCAACGAGAGACTAAAAATCCTGTTATAGAGAAAAAAGTAGCTATCATTCCTTTTTCTGACGAATCACGTAATCCCCTAAGTTCACGAACTAATAAGGTTATCAAATGAATCGTAATCACAATTGAAATGGTTGAGAAAGAGATATGAGTTAGTATATGTTCTAAAGTTGCAAATAGCATAACGATAAGGTCCCATTACAAAATTGGAAATTTCGAATTGAATCCATTTTCTAATTTATTGTATTCTTTTTCGAGAATGCCGCCACTCGGATTCGAACCGAGATGCTTGAGCACTGCTTCCTAAGAGCAGCGTGTCTACCAATTTCACCATGGCGGCTAATTTTAAATAATAGTTAACTTAAAAGAATAATAGTAATTTTATCGTGAATTGTCGAGACTGGGAGAGGCCATAGAATTTAGGAACATTAGAAGTTCATCATTAACTACAATGAAATTAATTTTGTATTTTAGAAAAATTTATAGAATGAAAGCCTTTACACTCTTATTAATATGATGTACCAGTCCTAAACCCATTTATATGGGAATTTTGGATAAGATTAGGTAGAGGTTGTAAGTCCTATTGCAAGAATAGTCTACTTTTTATAATAGAATCCTCATAAAAACGAGGATTCTATTATAAAAAAAAGTTCTTTGATAGGAAAAGAATACTGGGGACACAATATACCAAAAACTTTTGTTCTATATAATGATAATGGAGGGATTCGTTCTAAGAATATTGTACCGAGGAATTCGACACATAAAAGTACATTTATTAATTAATCCGAATTATTCATTCATATTAAATAATTGGAATTTCTTTTGGATAATTCAGATTATTTTAAAATCTTATTATTTGTTTGCTTGTTGCCCAGAAAAACCTTTTGGTTTTGGATGCTCGTTGTCCCTAGAAAATGATCTTGATTTTGCTAAAGAATAAGATTGTACTATGGAAAAATAAGTCTTTTTTTTCCAAAGATTTTTACGAATACGCTTTTTTGACATCGAAGTACGTTTTTTTGGAACTGCCATTCAAAAAGGGAATTACTTTTTTCTAGTTGTATGTGAAAGACATCTATTGCCGCAAATCAATCCTTCTTTCTGTTTTTTCTTAGTATTTATACTTAGATACTGAAAGATACTTAAATGATACTGAAAGATACTTAAATTCTAAATTCTTCTTTAGTTCATTTTGTCTAATGTGGATAAGACAAGAGTTTTTTAAGATTTTCTATTTAAATCAATTTATATATCAAATATACTCCATATATAAATATATGGTATGGGGGATAAGCCCTCATATAAGAGGGGGAGATAAAAAGAAGGTAAAAAATGGAATTCCAATAAAAAAAATACTTAGTCTCTTAACCAAGACATTCTAAAACTTAGAGAATTCTAGTCATTAGGATTTTCTTTTATATGAAATAAGCAATATTCGAGAATTTCCTATAAATATGGGTTTTCTTTGGAATTCAATCAATCAATTACGAAACAAGAGAGCTCTTTTATTTTAACAGAAAGAAATACAAAAATGATTAGAAAGTAAAATTTTTCAATCTTTTTTTGTATTTTAATAAATATTTTTTTTTTACTAATAACTAGATACCGAAATTCTTTGATTCACTTTTTGAATTTAAGTAACTAAACCCATTCTTAATTTTGGAATATTTTAATGAGAGAAATTTGAAAAATCCAGAATTCCAGTATTTTTTCTTTTTCTTATTTTGTTTTTTTTAATTCCTTTAGAAAGAGATAAGAATAGGTTTGGTGAATCGGAAACAATTTTATTTTATAGAAAAATTGAACTATAAATTTAAACTAAAAATTGCTATTTCTTTTCTTATGGAACATACATATCAATATGCCTGGGTAATTCCTCTTCTCCCACTTCCAGTTATTATGTCAATGGGATTTGGACTTTTTCTTATTCCCACAGCAACAAAAAATCTTCGTCGCATATGGGCTTTTCCTAGTATTTTACTCTTAAGTATAGCTATGGTATTCTCACTTCACCTGTCTATTCAACAAATAAATGGAAGTTCTATCTATCAATATCTATGGTCTTGGACCATCAATAATGATTTTTCCTTAGAATTTGGATACTTGGTCGACCCCCTTACGTCTATTATGTTAATACTAATTACTACTGTAGGAATTTTAGTTCTTATTTATAGTGACGATTATATGTCTCATGATGAAGGATATTTGAGATTTTTTGTTTATATAAGTTTTTTTAATACTTCCATGTTGGGATTGGTTACTAGTTCCAATTTGATACAAATTTATTTTTTTTGGGAACTTGTCGGAATGTGTTCCTATTTATTGATAGGCTTTTGGTTTACGCGGCCAATTGCAGCGAGTGCTTGTCAAAAAGCTTTTGTAACTAATCGTGTAGGGGATTTTGGTCTGTTATTAGGAATTTTAGGTTTTTTTTGGATAACGGGTAGTTTGGAGTTTCGGGATTTGTTCAAAATAGCTAATAACTGGATTCCTAATAATGGAATTAATTCCTTACTTACTACTTTGTGTGCTTTTTTATTATTCCTCGGTGCAGTTGCAAAATCTGCACAATTTCCTCTTCACGTATGGTTACCTGATGCTATGGAAGGACCCACTCCCATTTCGGCTCTTATACACGCAGCAACTATGGTTGCTGCGGGGATTTTTCTTCTAGCTAGACTTCTTCCTCTTTTCATATCCCTACCCTTGATAATGAGTTTCATTTCTTTAGTAGGTACAATAACACTCTTATTAGGAGCCACTTTAGCTCTTGCTCAGAGAGATATTAAAAGAAGCTTAGCCTATTCTACAATGTCTCAATTGGGTTATATGATGTTAGCTCTAGGTATAGGTTCTTATCAAGCTGCTTTATTCCATTTGATCACTCATGCTTATTCGAAAGCTTTATTGTTCTTAGGATCCGGATCCGTTATTCATTCAATGGAACCTCTTGTTGGATATTCACCAGATAAAAGTCAGAATATGGTTCTTATGGGTGGTTTAAGAAAATACGTTCCAATTACAAGAACTACTTTTTTATGTGGTACACTTTCTCTTTGTGGTATTCCACCTCTTTCTTGCTTCTGGTCCAAAGATGAAATCCTTAGTAATAGTTGGTTGTATTCACCCTTTTTTGGAATAATAGCCTCTTTTACTGCAGGATTAACTGCATTTTATATGTTTCGTATATATTTACTTACTTTTGATGGGTATTTGCGTGTTCATTTTCAAAATTACAGTAGTACTAAAGAAGGTTCGTTGTATTCAATATCCTTATGGGGAAAAGGTATATCCAAAGGAGTCAATAGGGATTTTGTTTTATCAACAATGAAGAGTGGAGTTTCTTTTTTTTCACAAAATATACCAAAAATTCCTGCTAATAGAAGAAATAAGATAGGATCCTTTAGTACTCCCTTTGGGGCTAAAAACACTTTTGTTTATCCTCATGAAACGGGAAATACTATGCTATTTCCTCTTCTTATATTACTACTTTTTACTTTGTTCATTGGATCCATAGGAATCCGTTTTGATAATGGAGTAAAAGATAATAGAATATTGGAGTTAACCATATTATCAAAGTGGCTAACTCCTTCAATAAACTTGTTCCAGGAAAATTCTAATTCTTCCATAAATTCATATGAATTTCTCACTAATGCAATTTCTTCTGTAAGTTTAGCAATTTTTGGTCTATTCATAGCATATATCTTTTATGGATCTGCTTATTCTTTTTTTCAGAATTTGAATTTTCAAAATTCCCTTGTAAAAAAGAATCCAAAAAAGGGCTTTTTGGATGAAGTAAAAAAAAAGATATATAGCTGGTCATATAATCGTGGTTATATAGATTTTTTCTATACTAGGGTTTTTATCCTAGGTATAAGAAGATTAGCTGAACTAACGCATTTTTTTGATAAAGGTGTCATTGATGGAGTTATCAATGGAATAGGTCTTGCTGGTTTTTGTATAGGAGAAGAAATCAAATATGTAGGGGGAGGGCGAATATCGTCTTATCTATTCTTTTTTTTATGTTATGTATCCTTGTTCTTATTCTTTATTCCATGAAAATGAATGGATTATTCCATGAATTCCTCAAAACGAGGCTC